GACAATTCCAGTAACAATTACATTTCTAGTTCTATTTGGAGTAAAAGTGGAAATAGTAGTCAAAACGAGGATACCAGAACGAGTGATCAAACTATACCAGAAAGTTCTACTCATATGGGTGTAACTCAACAATACCGGCATTTGTGGGTTCAATGCGAAAATTGTTATGGATTAAATTATAAGAAATTTTTTAAATCAAAGATGCATCTTTGTGAACAATGTGGATATCATTTGAAAATGAGTAGTTCAGATAGAATCGAACTTTTGATCGATCCGGGCACTTGGGAGCCTATGGATGAAGACATGGTCTCTCTGGATCCCATTGAATTTCATTCGGAGGAGGAGCCTTATAAAAATCGTATCGATTCTTATCAAAGAAAGACAGGATTAACCGAGGCTGTTCAAACAGGCAGAGGGCAACTAAACGGTATTACCGTAGCAATTGGGGTTATGGATTTTCAGTTTATGGGAGGTAGTATGGGATCCGTAGTCGGGGAGAAAATTACCCGTTTGATTGAATACGCTACTAAAGAATTTCTACCTCTTATTATAGTGTGTGCTTCCGGAGGGGCACGCATGCAAGAAGGAAGTTTGAGCTTGATGCAAATGGCTAAAATATCTTCTGCTTTATATGATTATCAATCAAATAAAAAGTTATTCTATGTACCAATTCTTACATCTCCTACTACCGGCGGGGTGACAGCTAGTTTTGGTATGTTGGGAGATATCATTATTGCCGAACCCAATGCCTACATTGCCTTTGCGGGTAAAAGAGTAATTGAACAAACATTGAATAAAACAGTACCCGAGGGTTCACAAGCGGCCGAGTATTTATTCCAGAAGGGCTTATTCGATCTAATCGTACCACGTAATCCTTTAAAAAGCGTTCTGAGTGAGTTATTTCAACTACACACTTTCTTTCCTTTGAATCAAAATTAGAACATTAAGTTCAATTATTTTGAGCAAACAAGTAATTAGTTTATCGGAATCCAAGTTAAAATTAGACGAATGGGGTTTTCTTTGTTGACATAAGATCTAATTATATAAAGAATCAAAAGTCACAGAAAATCCGCCCCTTTTTCTATATTCCTGATTATTGATCAAGAAGCCTCTATTAACAAGATAAAAGATGAAATTCTTATTTTCGTGAAATTAGGCAAATCAAAAAAATATACTCTTCTCGTCATATATAATGAAAATCTATAAAATATAGAATTTTTTATTTTTTTATATCTTACGATAATCCTATTTTGACTAAGAATCCCTGATGGATGGGATTCTAACAAACCCTTCAATATATTCAATATAATTATAAATATAAATAGAATCTAATTAATTTTTAAGAAACTTTTTGCTTAGTAAATGAAATTCAAAGACAAGAGCAAAAAATGAAGAAAATAATATCTCATCCATATCCTTTCAAATCTTTCATGTAGAAAGATGAAAAACTACATTATATACTCACTTAGATAGATACTTATATTTATACTTAATAGCTATTAAGTAATAATAATAATTCCAATTTAGAATTATCAAATTATAATAAGATATCTTTATATATAATAAGATATCTTTATATTATAAATATAAAATATAAATAATAATAACAGGTACAAATAGTAAATCGAGGTACCCATTCTATGACAACTCTTAACTTTCCCTCTGTTTTGGTGCCTTTAGTAGGCCTAGTATTTCCGGCAATCGCAATGGCTTCTTTATTTCTTCATGTTCAAAAAAACAAGATTGTTTAGAGCCGATGGCACAAAATCTCATCTATTTTTTTTTCAAAGCTGACGCTTGTATCATAACACAGATATCTATTTAGCAAAATATGGTATAAGCGGCTTACGCCGAAAAACTCTTATGTCTCCAGAAAATGCTATAGGGATCAATGGATTCTAGCTATTTTCAAAGAGACTCGAATCGACGGATAGCTGAACTGTAAAGTTGGTCTATCTATATCTATTTGGCTATCTTTAGTGAGATCATACGAAGGGTATGTTATTAGTTTAGATCTAACGAATTTAATGAATTACTCCTAAAGGATCACATCAAACTAGTGCTAGTTGATGCGAGTTACTTCGGAAAAAAAAAGGACTAAAGTCAAATTCATTTGGGGTATTCTCTCAATTCCAAAAAAATCAACTGGATCAAGTATGAGTTGTCGATCAGAACATATATGGATAGAACCTATAACGGGGGCTCGAAAAACAAGTAATTTCTGCTGGGCTGTTATCCTTTTTTTAGGTTCATTAGGATTCTTGTTGGTTGGAACCTCGAGTTATCTTGGTAGAAATTTGATATCTTTATTTCCGTCTCAGGAAATAGTTTTTTTCCCACAAGGAATTGTGATGTCTTTCTACGGAATCGCGGGTCTTTTTATTAGCTCCTATTTATGGTGCACAATTTCGTGGAATGTAGGTAGTGGTTATGATCGATTTGATAGAAAAGACGGAATAGTGTGTATCTTTCGTTGGGGATTTCCTGGAAAAAATCGTCG